GGTTGAATCATAAGGACTTAACTCAATTTTTATTATATTTCCTGGTAGTCTACGTATAAAACTACGCCCAATCCTTTACTAAAAAAACCCAGAATTATCTTTTCATTATCTAAACGAGCCCGTAAGATACATACCATTGGTAAGTTGTTCCGTAATTAAACCCTCATGAATCCATTTTTGTTGTTTCGTTTCATTCTAGGTAAAATCCCTTTGACGTATCAACTAATGTAAGAGGGGTAATACTATAAACTTGTCATTTCTCTTTTTTCACAAATATGAAAGTTCCGCGTATAATTCGGCTATCAGAAAGATTACCATATATAACACAAAATTTCTCCGCCTATTCCTTCTATTCGAGCCTTTCGGTCTGTCATTATACCTCGAGAAGTAGAAAGAATTACAATTCCCATCCCACCTAAAATTCTCGGAATTCGTTGATAGTTCGAATATATTCGTAGACCGGGCCGGCTGATCCGTTTTAAATTTAAAGCAGTTCTATATGGTCCTTTCCTATTTCTTCTATGTCGTAGGGTTAAAACCAAAAAATATTTATTGCTTTCCTGATGTTTTCTCACGTTTTCAATAAAACCTTCTTGTAAAAGGATTTTAACAATGTTTTCAGTGATGTTAGTAGATGGTATTCGAACTGTTCTTTTTTTATTCATGTCAGCATTTCGTATAGAGGTCATTATGTCAGCAATAGTGTCTTTACTCATGATAAACTAAGATTTTTGTTGCCCCCGAATTTTGATATAATCAACATGCTCTTTTTATTTTTTCTTTATCTTTATTTCTGAATTATAAAATTTTTATTAATTTTAAAAGTTAATTTTAAAAGGTATATACATGATAGATAAACAATCTACTAATAAATCAGTCTCATTCAAATACTATATTACGGTCTTACCTTATAATACCTCAGGTGCTAATGAAACTATTTTAGTGAAATTTAACTGTCTTAATTCCCGGGCGATCGCGCCAAAAATTCGGGTTCCTTTTGGATTTTTTTCTTGATCAATAACAACTGCAGCATTGTCATCATATCGTATTATCATACCGTTGTCGCGTTTGAGTTCTTTACAAGTACGTACAATTACCGCTCGAATCACTTCTGATCTTTCTAGAGGTGTGTTTGGTACTGCTTCCTTGATTACAGCAACAATAACGTCACCGATATGAGCATATCGTCTATTACTAGCTCCTATGATTCGAATACACATCAATTCTCGGGCCCCGCTGTTATCCGCTACATTCAAATGGGTTTGAGGTTGAATCATATCATTTTTTTTTTTTTTATCGGTTTTTTCTTTTTCAATGCAAAGGTCTAAATAAAAAAAAAAAAGAAATATTATTTGTTCAAAACAAAAAAAGAAACCTTCATTTTTTTTTCTCATCCAAAAAACCCTTTTCCTTTGTTTCTACATTCCTATCCCGAAAGAATGAATTGAGTTCGTATAGGCATTTTAGATGCCGCTATTGAAATAGCCCTTCGAGCTATATTTTCTGCTACTCCACTCATTTCATAAAGTATTCTACCGGGTTTAACGACAGCTACCCAATATTCGGGAGATCCTTTCCCCGAACCCATACGTGTTTCTGTAGGTCTTACTGTAACAGGTTTGTCTGGAAATATGCGTACCCATATTTTTCCACCGCGGCGTGCATTTCGTGTCATCGCTCGCCGCCCTGCTTCTATTTGTCTAGATGTGATCCAAGCGGGTTCAAGCGCTTGAAGAGCATATCTACCAAAGCAAATACGATTACCTCGATACGATATTCCTTTCATCCTCCCTCTATGTTGTTTACGGAATCTGGTTCTTTTGGGGTTATAGTTGATGGTTGTTTATCAATTCCATCCATCTCTACTACAGAACCGGACATGAGAGTTTCTTCTCATCCAGCTCCTCGCGAATTAAACGATTAAAAAATAATATACACGGTGAATAATATACGGAATCGTGGGATTATTTTAAATTTCATCTATTCATCTAATAGATTAATAATTCGAAATCTATTCTATTTATAGATAATGTTGTTTTGGTATAACGTTATAATCTTTATTTTCTTTTGCCTTTTATTATTATATCGAATCGACTAAAATTGAATTTAGAAATAAAAAAAATTCGCGGGCGAATATTTACTCTTTCAACATTCAGTTGTAAGATTAGTCTATCACATGATCTCTCAGAATAAACGAATAGGTTTCTGGTTCGTTCCGCCATCCTACCCAATGAATCATTAGGATTCGCTTTCAATAGAATCTTATGCATTCACAGGTTCTGTCGTTCCCACCACTTCTCGATTAATGGTTAGGTCTGAATTCTACAACGGAGCCCCTAAGGAAATTTGGAGTCAACCTTCTCAGTCTTTATTGGCTCGGGGCTCTTGATTTTTTGTTCTATGCACGGATTTGTCTAATTATGGATTAATCAGTATTGATGCTTTATTACATTCCCTTTATATGAGATGACTCATAGACCTTACATATTGGAATTTTAGA